TTTCAAAAGGAGTCAATAAAAAAATCAAGATATGCACTAACTTAAAGAGAATTTTATATTCTTACTTATTCTGAGTCTTTCCAAAATACTTCAAATATTCAAATCAAGAAGTTACAATTAATTGGGCAAATGAGATGACCAACCTGTTCGTAAAAAGCGAATACTTAGTTATTAACTAAGATTTTTATGAAGATACCGAAAATGAAAATTTCAATTATTATTACATGAATTTATATTCATAGAGTAAGGATAAAGAATTACACTAAAAAGAGTACTTGATTCTGATATGAATCATAGGATTAACTAAGATCAAAAACTTGTCCTAATAAAATAAGAACTTTTAGTTAGTTTGTTCCAAATCATTAACTAGTTCATTATGGAATTGATTTATTATTTTCCATTTCAATAAAAAAAACATTTATAGATTATAGAAAACGCTATAATATCTGACATTTTATATAAAATTAACTTGATTTTCTATTTATCGATATTTATCGAAAGGAGTAAAATAAAATTAATAAAAAAATCACTAAGATCTCTTTTATCAAACCACGTATCCTTTAACAGATTAATAACTTTAATTACTAGTCTCATTCAAATTTTAAAATGGAATTTAGGAGTATTCTTTCCTCGAGTTTGACCGGTTAGTAGAAAAAGATTAAAGTTTTCATTAGGCAATGGGTTCTTAAACCCTTTGGTGTATTTTATTCCTTATAAATTAAATGTAGAACGAAGAAAATAGACAGAGATAAAAAGGAAGGTCTTTTTTTGGATTCTTTCTTTTATTAAGTTCAACTAATTAGATTTCTATGGCATAACGGCGGATTCTATAGATATAAATGTGAATCATAAAGAACAAGAAATAAAGGTACCAATCCATAAAAATGAGTCTTTCTTACGAATATGTATATAGAAAAACTCTTTTTGTTGAAAAAATCACATATTATTTTCTTTTTCTAGTCATATTTTATACGATTTTCATAGATCTCTATTTTTTTGTTTTATGAAGAGAATATTATCTAGAGAATAACTAGATAATGAATAGTAAAGAACGATTCATTTTGACCAAAAGATGTCTTTCACATCCAACTATAACAATGAGTAACCTCTTAATTTTTAAATGGCAGTTCCAAAAAAACGTACTTCTATATCAAAAAAGCGTATTCGTAAAAATATTTGGAAAAGAAAGGGATATTGGGCAGCCTTAAAAGCGTTGTCATTAGGGAAATCTCTTTCTACCGGAAATTCAAAAGGTTTTTTTGTGCGACAAACAAATAAGTCATAAAATAAAACATTGTAACAATATGAATCGAAAAATTGGCTTATTTCACCGTTAATATGAAATTAAAAAATTCCATTACCTATTGTTTGAGGTTAATCAATATGAAATGGAACGCGCTTTGATCTTAGGATATGTAAACTAAGAATTCTTCAGTTTACTAAATTCTAAAAAAAAACTTTTGAAAAAAGACAAGATGCAAGGTTTGAACTTTATTTTTAGTCTATTTTCTCATTTTGGGGTGGGGAGTCTTTTTTCCCCATCAACTTATTTTATTTGTCACAATTACCAAAATTAAAGTTTTTCTTTTTTCTCTATCTCTATAGAAGGGCAAATATAAGATCTTAAGATCTTTAGTTAAAATTAATGAATTGTTGAAACTAATTCATTCTAGTTATTTTGAAAACTTTTTGTGTAACTTTATAACTTCTTATTTCTCGGAATTCATATAATTAATATATCAATCTCCCATATATCTCCCGCTTTCAACCCAATCAACAATGGAATATTTTGTCCAAATAATGTGTCAGTTTTGAGTAATCAAAAATAGGTTTTGTGTTCATTGATAAAATACATTTTTGAGTTCTATCACTAACTAGAGGTCGAACTTTCTAATTACAAGAGTTCGATTCGAGAAGAGCATAAACTATAACAAAGCCCTAAAGTAAATAAAACCGACACCCTAAAAAAAATGAACCTTCAAATTCCTATTTGAATGAAGTTTTTTTCATCAATTTGAATCTTTACTAAAAATATTTCATTGAATTAACTCCTTCAATCTCGACGATTGACTATGAATAGGCTATTATGAGTTCGAGCAAGCCGCTATGGTGAAATCGGTAGACACGCTGCTCTTAGGAAGCAGTGCTAGAGCATCTCGGTTCGAGTCCGAGTGGCGGCAGACCATCTTGTAAAAGAGATACAATATAATGAATTCCATTTCTGATTTCTATTTGAGGATTCCTCCTTTTTAACATTTTTTATGATATTTTCAACTTTAGAGCATATATTAACTCATATTTCCTTTTCAATCGTTTCAATTGTAATTACAATTCATTTGATAACCTTATTAGTCGATGAAATCAGAAAACTATATGATTCGTCAGAAAAGGGAATGATAGCTATTTTTTTATGTATAACAGGATTATTAGTTACTCGTTGGATTTATTCGAGACATTTCCCACTAAGTGATTTATATGAATCATTAATCTTTCTTTCATG